TAGGTAAGATAGGACTCCTACTAGGAATTTTTATTGGGTGGTTAATTGGTCATATTTTATTGATGGAATCAATTGTATTTATATTAACGTGGATACACCATAATTTTATTAAATCGCACAAAATCATTCGACCTAATAGTCAATTGGCTAAAAACCCCCTGGTGATAGAATTGAGGCACACCTATGTAGATTTAATGAGACGTATGGACGAACTGTTTAATATTGGGTTATTTCTTTTGTGCCTCTACTCTTTAGCAACAATAAACTCACCTCTTGCTAATGTTAAACTTAGAGACCTTGGAAAAGTGAAAAAAAAGAAAGAACTAGAACTGGATGAAGAACTGGATGAAGAACTGGATGAAAAAATAGATGAAAAAATAGATGAAAAAATAGATGAAAAAAAAGATGAAAAAATGGAGGAAGAGGAAGAGGAAGAGGAAGAGGAAGAAGATCCCTCTGACTTTGTAGATATGACTGAAGAAGAAGAAAACCTGGAATTCGCTTCTATATTAGCTAAACAAGAAGAAAGGATACATTCCTTTGAAAAACCCTTTATAGCAATTTTTTTCGACTGGAAGCAATGGAATCGTCCACTTCGGTATATAAAAAATGATGAATTCAATAATGCTGTGCGAAATGAAATGTCACAACATTTTTTTTATCCATGCCAGACTGATGGCAAGGAACGACTATCTTTTACTTATTCGCCGAGTTTATCGGCTTTTTTCGAAATGATAGAAAAAACGATGTCTCTGTTCAAAATAGAGAAATTATCTTCTGATGAATTATTTAATAATTGGAATTATAGGAATGAACAAAAAAAAGAAAATCTAAGTAATGAGTTTCGAGCTAGAGTAGAAGCTCTAGATAAGGGATCTCTTTCCCTCAATAAACTTGAAAAAAAAACTCGATTTTGTAATGATGAAACTAAAAAAGAATATTTACCTGAAATCTTTGATCCTTTATTAAGTGGGGCCTACCGTGGAAGAATCAAAAGAATCCTAAGAATAAACATAAACAAAAATTCCAAAAACAAATTGACAGAGAAGATTTGGATCAATAAAATTCATCTTCTCCTTATGCTTAATGAACTCGAAGCAAAAACCGATGAATCTAATGGAAAATCCATTTCAAAAGAAATTGGTTATTTATTAAACTTGATTAATGACTTTGGTAGTTCAAATATAAGTTTGGAAGAATTTATGCTATTGCCAGATTCCGAAGATTCCGAAGATTCCGAAGAAGCCAAAGAAGCCAAAGAAGCCAAACAAGCCGAAGAAGCCAAACAAGCCGAAGAAGCCAAACAAGCCGAAGAAGCCGAAGAAGCTTTAGAACTTCGAAAAAAAGTTTCGAAACTTCTATTCGATAGAATAGAAGGTCGGATTCTACAAAATCCCCCGGAAAGGATACAAAACTCCGAGGCATTAGAGGAAATAAGTAAAACAGTTCCGCGATGGCCGTACAAATTAGTGGACGCTTTGGAACACGAAGAGGACCGGAGTGAAGAAAAGAAAGAGGATTATGAAATTTGTTTACGAAAATACAAACGTATAGTAATTTTGGATCAAACTCCAAAAAAGACTCAAGAAGAGACGGATAAGACAAAAGAAAAAAGTCGGGGGATTAAAAAAAATAAAGAGGAGAGGAAAGCCGATAGGGAAAAAAAGAAGGAAGAGGAAGAAAAAAAGAAGGAAGAGAAAGACGAGGTGTTTTTGGTACGTTATTCACCCTCCTCAGATTGGGTCCGAGAACAAATAAAGGGCTCTATACGCGCCAAGAGACGGAAAGTTCCTGTTTTAAAAATGTATCACCCAAGGCCCCGGGCTACTCTTTTTAGTAAGTTCAGAAGAGTCAAATTTATTGCCTTTTTTTTGAATATCCCCGAACTTATCAAAAAAGTATTTCAAAAAGTATTTCAAAAAGTATTTCAAAGGGCGGTGGGTAAAAAAGGGGCGGTGCTTAAAAAAGGGGAGGTGCTTAAAAAAGGGGAGGTGCTTAAAAAAAGGGCGGTGGGTAAAAAAAGGGCGGTGGGTAAAAAAAGGGCGGTGGGTAAAAAAAGGGCGGTGGGTAAAAAAAGGGCGGTGGATAAAAACAAGGAATTCCCAATTTCAAATTATACAGAGAAAGAAGAAAGTGAGAAAAAAATTGAAGAAGAGAACAAAAGAAAAGAAGACATAAAAAGAGAACGGTTGAAAAACGAAATACATCAACTAGTGATAGCAGAGGCCTGGGAGAGCATTCTTTTCGGTCCCGTAATAAGAACTGTTTTTTTACTAACCCAGTCGTTTTTTAGACGAAATATTCTAATACCTTCATTAATAATAATTAAAAATATCATTCGTATGCTATTATTTGAATTTCCCGAATTCTCTGAGGATTTAGCGGATTGGAAGAGAGAAGTGCATGTTAACTGCACTTATAATGGAATTCCAGTAGCCAAAGTAAGCAAAGTAACGGAAGTAAGCAAAGGCGACTTGCCCCAAACCGAAGTAAGCAAAGTAACCGAAGTAACGGAAGTAAGCAAAGGCGACTTGCCCCAAACCGAAGTAAACAAAGTAACCGGAGTAAGCAAAGTAAGCAAAGGCGACTTGCCCCAAACCGAAGTAAACAAAGTAACCGAAGTAAGCAAAGTAACGGAAGTAAGCAAAGGGGACTTCCCCCAAAACTGGGAAACAGATGGTATTCAAATAAAGATACTATTTCCGTTTCGTCTAAAGTTTCGGCACAGATCGAAAAAAGAATTGCTTCATAAAAAAAAAAATCCAATCAAAAAGAAAGGCAAAAAAGCAAATTTTAGTTTTTTAACAGTTGTGGGGCTGGAAGCGGCAATACCCTTTGGTCGTCCCAAAAAACTTGAAATTTTGGAAGGCTTTTATAAAGAACTCGTTAAAGAAGTCAAAAAAAAAATTGGAAAATTGAAAAAAAACTTTTTTCGAGTTTTACATTTTTTTAAAGAACAAATAAAATTATTTTTGAATTTTGCAGAAGAAATAAAAAACCGGTTCGTCAAAATAATTTTATTTGTACAAGAAATACTAAAACAAGAAATACTAAAACACGAAATGGTAAAAAAAAGACTAAACAAACTTTTCAACTCAAAAATAAATCAAAAGAATCAAATTCTAGTTGGAGAAGTAAAAGAAAAAGGTTCGATAAACACTAATGGGACAATTCAAGAATTATCCACGCAAATTGAATCTAGAGATTGGACAAATTATTCACCGGCAGAAAGAAAAATCAAAGATTTGACTGATAAAAAAAACACAATCCTAAATCAAATAAAAAAAATTAATCAAATAAAGAAAATTAAAAAAGAAAAGAAAAAAAGTTATAATGCTAAAAGCTTCAATTTCAAATCATTAAAAAGGATTTTGCAGCTATTAAAAATACGAAATGCCCGATTAGTGCTTAAATCGCGTTTTGTTATAAAACTTTGGATTGAGAAGATATACATAGATATCTTCTTAGGTATCATTAATATTCCGAGGGTCACTGCACATTTGTTTCTTCAATCCGCAAGGAAAATTTTTGAAAAATTCATTTTCAAAAATGAAGAAAATCAGAAAAGACTTGGTAAAAAAAACCCAAATACAATTCACTTTATTTCGATTCTAAAAAATATAAAAAAATCAGTTAATATTAATAATAGTACTCTTGGCCTTAGTAGTATGAATTCAGAACTTTTAGTACCCTTGTCCCAAGCATATGTATTTTATAAATTATCAAAAATGGACGTTCTTAACTTATATAAGTTAAGATCTGTCCTTCAATATCATGAAACATCTCCCTTTCTGAAAAAGGAAATAAAAGATTTTTTTGAAAAAAAAGGGTTACTTCATTCCAAATTAAAAAATAAAAATTTTCGAAATTCTGGAATGAATCAATGGAAAAACTGGTTACGAAATCATTATCAATATAAATACCATTTATCGAAAGATAACTGGGATAAATTAACAAGGGGAAATAGAATCAATAGGGGTAAAAGGGTTAAAAATAAAGTTTTTCGACATAATCTTTTAGCATATAAATACCTTAATTATGAAGATAATTCCAATATGGAAAAACGACATCTTTTTGATACGTTCCCTACCGATTTTGAAAGACCACGTCGAAAATATTTGGATTGGAAAATACTCCCTTCGATTCACCAACACCAAAAAGGCAACCCATCAAATGAACAAAAAAAAGAAAAAAAGAAAAATGAACAAAAAAACAAAAATGAACAAAAAAAACTTTTAAATTGGGTGGGATTTAATGACAAAAATGACGAAATGGTAACTTTTTCTAATTCCAATTTGGAATTTTGGTTCTTTCAAAAAGTTGTGATATTTTCCAAGGTATATAAGGAGAAACCCTGGAAAATATCAATCAACTTACTTCTAAATTCAGAAGAAAAGGAAAATGATAATTTAAAAGGAAAGAAAAATGATAATTTAAAAGGAAAGAAAAATGATAATTTAAAAGGAACCGAGGATAAAAATTCTAAAGAATTCAAATTTAAAAAGAAGTACCTTCATTTCTTTCTAGAAGATTATTTACGTTTTCAACTACGATGGAAGGGTTCTGTAAATGTAAAACTAATTACTACTATTCAGCTCTGTTGTCTTCTGCTTAGAATGCCAAGTAAGTCGGGAGTTTTTATATCTTATATTAAAAGAAAAGAATTGAATATGGATCTTCTATTGATTCGATTAGGTTTTACTATGCCCGACTTGCTAAAAGGAATTTTGATTATCGAACCCGGGCGTCTGTCGCTAAAAAATAATGGAAAATTGATTATGTATCGAACGATAAGTGTTTTATTAGTTCATAAGAACAAACAAAAATTTTATAAAAAATACGAAGAAACAAATTCTTTTAATAAAAGAAAATCTCCCAAATCTAGTGAAAGGGGTCAAAGTCTAATTGAAAATATAAAAAAAAAAGATTATGATTTACTTGTTCCTGAAAATATTTTATCCCCTAAACGGCGTCGAGAATTGAGAATTCTAATGTCTTTCAATTCCAAATTAACAAAAACTAATGCTATTCATAGAAATATAGAAATTTTGAATGATAAGACCCTAAAACATGGGTCTCACGTTTCCAAACTTTTTGAGAGAAAAAAAAGGGGGGGAACTAATTTAAAGTTTTTTCTTTGGCCCAATTATCGATTAGAAGATTTAGCTTGTATGAATCGCTATTGGTTTGATACCAATAATGGCAGTCGATTCAGTATGGTAAGGATACGTATATATCCACGATTGAAAAGTCGATAAGGGTGTATTTTCATATCTTCATATATATATTTGAAAGCACGTCTGATCTAGTATATGGAATGGAAAAAATGTACACATCCATTCTTTTCCATTCCATATACTAGAGGAAGTGAAGGTTAGTAGAAGATTAATTGATATGTATATCAAATCAAAATGAACTGACATTATTATTTATTATTACTGATCAAAAAAAATACCTCACACAAAAAATGAAAAAAAAAGAAAGAGGGGATTTCTTTGTATGATAAAAAATTCATTCATGTCAATTATGTCACAAGAAGAAAACCGGGGATCAGTTGAATTTCAAATAGCGCGCTTTACTAATAAGATACGAAGCCTTACTTCCCATTTGGAATTACATAGAAAAGACTATTTATCGCAGAGAGGTTTACGGAAAATCCTAGGAAAACGCCAACGACTACTATCTTATCTGGCAAAAAAGGATAGAGTACGTTATAAAGAATTAATTAACCAATTGGATATTCGGGAGTCAAAAACTCGTTAATTGAGAGGATTTTTTGAATTATTTGATTTATTAGATTAGATCTTGAATTTTAATGAGCTTCTTTTAGTTTTCAGGAATTCATGGAAGAATCAAGCGAGGAAACCTCTATGAATGTACCGGCTACAAGAAAAGACCTTATGATAGTTAATATGGGTCCCCACCACCCATCAATGCATGGTGTTCTACGACTTATTGTTACTCTAGACGGTGAAGATGTTATTGACTGTGAACCAATATTAGGTTATTTACACCGAGGAATGGAAAAAATTGGGGAAAACCGAACAATTATACAATATTTGCCTTATGTAACACGTTGGGATTATTTAGCTACTATGTTCACAGAAGCAATAACAGTAAATGGGCCGGAACAGTTGGGAAATATTCAAGTACCGAAAAGAGCCAGCTATATCAGAGTTATTTTGTTGGAGTTGAGTCGTATAGCTTCTCATCTGTTATGGCTTGGCCCTTTTATGGCGGATATTGGTGCACAGACTCCTTTTTTCTATATTTTTAGAGAAAGAGAGTTAGTATATGATTTATTCGAAGCTGCCACTGGTATGAGAATGATGCATAATTTTTTTCGTATCGGAGGAGTAGCAGCTGATCTACCTCATGGCTGGATAGATAAATGTTTGGATTTCTGCGATTATTTTTTAACAAGAGTTACTGAATATCAAAAACTCATTACGCGAAATCCTATTTTTTTAGAACGAGTTGAAGGAGTAGGTGTTGTTGGCGCGGAGGAAGCAATAAATTGGGGTTTAGCAGGACCAATGCTACGAGCTTCCGGAGTACAATGGGATCTTCGTAAAGTGGATCATTATGAGTCTTACGACGAATTTGATTGGGAAGTTCCGTGGCAAAAAGAGGGAGATTCATTAGCTCGTTATTTAGTCCGAATTGGTGAAATGACCGAATCCATAACAATTATTCAACAGGCGTTGGAAAGAATTCCGGGGGGTCCCTATGAAAATTTAGAAACCCGACATTTTGATAGAGAAAGGCATCCGGAATGGGACGATTTTGAATATCGATTCATTAGTAAAAAAACTTCCCCTACTTTTGAATTGCCTAAACAAGAACTTTATGTGAGAGTTGAAGCCCCGAAGGGAGAATTGGGAATTTTTCTCATAGGGGATCAGAGTTGTTTTCCTTGGCGATGGAAAATCCGTCCGCCGGGTTTTATCAATTTGCAAATTCTTCCTCAATTAATTAAAAGAATGAAATTGGCAGATATTATGACAATACTAGGTAGCATAGATATTATTATGGGAGAAGTTGATCGTTGAAATGATAATTGATACAACCGAAGTACAAGCTATCAATTCTTTTTTCAGATTGGAAGCCTTAAACGAAATCTATGGAATTCTATGGATCCTTGCCCCTATTTTGGCTCTTGTATTGGGAATTACGATAGGTGTACTAGTAATTGTATGGTTAGAAAGAGAAATATCCGCGGGGCTACAACAACGTATTGGACCTGAATATGCCGGTCCCTTGGGAGTTCTTCAAGCTCTAGCGGATGGGACAAAACTTCTTTTCAAAGAGAATCTTTTTCCATCTAGAGGGGATACTCGTTTATTCAGTATCGGACCGTCTATAGCAGTCATATCAGCTCTATTAAGCTATTCAGTAATTCCTTTTGGCTATCGCTTTGTTTTATCCGATCTAAATATCGGTGTTTTTTTATGGATTGCGATTTCAAGTATTGTTCCCATCGCACTTCTTATGTCAGGATATGGATCAAATAATAAATATTCTTTTTTAGGTGGTCTACGAGCTGCGGCTCAATCCATTAGTTATGAAATCCCATTAACTCTCTGTGTATTATCCATATCTCTACGTGCGATTCGTTGAAACAGAAACATTTCCTTTTTGCTTTCTCTTTTGGAAGAAAGCAAAATGAATTGAATAGATATCTTCCCCTTTTTATATTCATCATTTGGGAATAAAATGGAATAGTTATATGAGTGAAAGAAAACTGCTTTGAAATTTGTAGTAAAAAACTTGAGACTCATTTCCTATGTACAAGAATAAAGCGGAAATAAACATAAAAAGACGAGGCCGGTTGCCCCACGATTGGTTGATTAGTCAACCTACTTTGAAGCGGGTTTAAAAGACCATTCTTTAGTATTTCGTTTTCCCTATTATTTATATGTATTACCCTAATGCTAACGAGCGATTGCGCAAAAATGAGTAAATGGTTAGGAACACCAAGATACACAAAGGAGTAGTAAGAGAGAGTAAAAAAAAAAGCAAGTTTTTCGAATATTTATATGGGGCTTTTAGTTAGTAGAAATGTTTGAGTAGTACTCCCCCCGATTCCGATCCAGAGTATGCTCCTACCCACCGATAAAAGAAATAACTATCAAGAACGAAATAATCCTTTTTTTTTTTAAAGAAGACTAGGAAATAATTTTATTTGTCGTACCAATATTTGCTATAGCTTATTTATCTTATTTCTATTGATAAATGATAAAGAAAAAATGTGTGGTATAGTCTATGAATTACGAGAATAAAAAATTGTACTTTTCTTATTCCTACAAGGAGTATTTTATGGAAGGATTCAAATTATTACTCAAAAAAGAAACTAAAATATTGCAATGCAATTTTTATTTTAGAGGATGAGATCAATTCAGAAGTTATTCTAACAGACAGAATTTTGTCGGTCGAATTTTTGAATGTTCGATATCTTTTTCTCCGTATTGTACAAACGGATCAAGTTACAACTTAACTAAAAATAATCTGATCTACTAATCTTTAACCTTAGATTCTTTTTGACCTTGTAGGAGCTGTATGAGTTGAAAATCTCATGTACAGTTCTGTAATAGCGGTGGGAATAGTGATATTTTCATCGACTATAATTATCTAATAGTTTAAGTACAGTTGATATAGTTGAGGCCCAATCCAAGTATGGGTTTTGGGGATGGAATTTGTGGCGTCAACCCGTAGGATTTTTCATTTTTCTAATTTCCTCCCTAGCGGAATGCGAGAGATTGCCCTTCGATTTACCAGAAGCAGAAGAAGAATTAGTAGCCGGTTATCAAACCGAATACTCGGGCATTAAATTTGGTTTATTTTATGTTGCTTCCTACCTAAACTTATTAGTTTCTTCATTATTTGTAACAATCCTTTACTTAGGCGGTTGGAATACCTTTATTCCGTACATATTCGTGACTCGTCTTTTTGAACTAAATAATGTGGATAGAGTCTTTGTACTAACAATCGGTATCTTTAGTACATTGGTTAAAACTTATTTGTTTTTGTTCATGCCTATCACAACAAGATGGACTTTACCTCGACTAAGAATGGATCAACTATTAAATTTTGGGTGGAAATTTCTTTTACCCATCTCTCTCGGTAATCTATTATTAACAACCTCTTCCCAACTCCTTTCACTATAAAAATAAAAAAAGAATACTTTTTGATATTCACGACTTCTCTGACACAAGAGAAAGAAAACTATTCATAAATATTAGGGATATGTTGCCCATGATAGCCGGGTTTATCAACTATGGCCAACAAACCATACGAGCTACACGATACATTGGTCAAAGTTTCATGATTAGCTTATCTCACGCAAATCGTTTACCCGTAACTATTCAATATCCTTATGAAAAATTAATTACATTGGAACGTTTACGTGGACGAATACACTTTGAATTCGACAAATGCATTGCTTGTGAAGTATGTGTTAGGGTATGCCCTATAAATTTACCCGTTGTTGAGTGGAAACTGGAAACCGACATTCGAAAGAAACGTTTGTTTAATTACAGCATTGATTTTGGAATCTGTATTTTTTGTGGAAATTGCGTTGAGTATTGCCCAACGAATTGCTTATCAATGACCGAAGAATACGAACTTTCGGCTTATGATCGTCACGAATTGAATTATAATCAAATCGCTTTAGGACGTTTACCCGCGTGTGTAATTGATGATTATACAATTCGAACAGTTTTGAATTCACCTAGCTAAACGATCAAAGATTCTGATTATTTTAAAATTAAATAAGGATTAATTTATCTTTTTTGAGAAATTGAAAATGTAATTTTCATTTCAGCTCTAAGAGGCCAAATATAGTTTTTTTACATTTGTCCTGTTGACTAATTGCAAAAACCCCAACTCTGCATTTCGTTTAGTGAAAAGTTTGACAGAATCCCACCTTATTAATAAATTAAAAATTAAAAATATGTTAATAGACGTAAGTCTGAATTCTAGCTCTATTTTTTTGATATTTTAATTCAGAACACCCATTTTCCTTTAATTAATAAAAAAGTAATTAAAAATAGTTCGAGCTGCTCGAATTTGCATCGGGTAGAGATTAATTCAAATCGAAACCGGTTGTAAAAAAGTTGTTCTTGGTCGGATCAAAAAAATTATGAAAAAACAATTTGATTTTTTAATCGCAGATTTAAACGTGCAATGGATTTGCCAGGTTCAATACATGATTTTCTTTTAGTCTCCCTGGGCTTTGTTCTTATCTTAGGAGGTCTAGGAGTGGTATTACTTACTAACCTAATTTATTCTGCCTTTTCCTTAGGATTGGTTCTTGTTTGTATATCTTTATTTTATATTTTAGCAAACTCTCAATTTCTAGCTGCTGCGCAGCTCCTTATTTATGTGGGAGCTATAAATGTTTTAATTCTATTTGCTGTGATGTTCATAAATGGTTCAGAATATTCCAACGATTGGAACCCTTGGACTGTTGGGAATGGGGTTACTTCTTTAATTTGTACAAGTATTTTTGTTTCAATAATTACTATTATTTACGATACGTCTTGGTATGCGATTATTTGGACTGCAAGAACAAACCAGATCCTAGAGCAAGATTTAACAAATACTGGTCAACAAATTGGAATTCATTTAGCAACAGACTTTTTTCTTCCATTTGAATTCATTTCAATAATTCTTTTAGTTGCGTTGATAGGTGCGATTGCTGCTGCTCGTCAGTAATAAATTTTTAGAATTAAAATGAAAAATTCAGGGTTTCCTACGTTATTGCAGTCATTTTCTTTCAATTTTATTTGGATTTTTTTTTTTTAATAATTTGTTTTCTTCAATTTTGTACGAATAAAATTCTTCGTTCTGTATTTGTGATATGATTAGTCTAATCAACCCAACTAGTCAGCTATTTGGAATTCAATTTGTGTTCATATTGAAATAAACTGAACTGGACCAGGAGTTTGAGAATAATGCTCGAGCATGTACTTGTTTTGAGTGCCTATTTATTTTCTATTGGTATCTATGGATTGGTCACGAGTCGAAATATGGTTAGGGCTCTTATGTGTCTTGAACTTCTATTGAATGCAGTTAATATAAATTTCATAACATTTTCTGATTTTTTTGATAATCGCCAATTAAAAGGAAATATTTTCTCAATTTTTGTTATAGCTATCGCAGCCGCCGAAGCAGCTATTGGACCGGCTATTATTTCGTCGATTTATCGTAATAGAAAATCCATCCGTATCAATCAATCGAATTTCTTGAATAAGTAATAATTATATAAACTATGATATGTATCAATTTGAATCGGTATGTATAATATATAAGGTATGGCACGATCTTTTCGAAAATATAAAAAATGAAAGTCTATCTTACGAATGAATTTGAAATTTAATATCAAGGTTCGGGTAAATCATTTAAATAATTGCTTCATCTGGTATCAAAATATAGCATTCATTTCAAAATTTACTAGATCGAGGATTGATGTAAAAAAAAATTAGAGATCTAATGGCACACTCAGTAAAGATTTATGATACATGTATAGGGTGTACTCAATGCGTCCGGGCCTGCCCCACGGATGTATTAGAAATGATACCTTGGGACGGATGTAAAGCAAAACAAATAGCTTCGGCTCCACGAACGGAGGATTGTGTTGGTTGTAAGAGATGTGAATCCGCCTGCCCAACGGACTTCTTGAGTGTTCGAGTATATTTATGGCACGAAACAACCCGAAGTATGGGTCTAGCTTATTGAGAATTTCCCCAAAAACCACTTGAAGATATTTTTTTTTACCGACAGAAACCCGTGCTCGAAAACAGCATATATATTCTGTTTTCGGGCACGGGTTTCTGGGCTAAGTATATCTTATCTTTATTACGAATTCTTTTCCTTGGTTAACAGTATTTGTAATTTTACCCATATCGTCGGGTTCAATAATTTTCCTATTTCCTCATAGGGGAAATAAGCTAATTAGGTGGTATACTTTATATATATGTATCCTAGAATTCCTTTTAATGACCTACGCATTTGCTTATTATTTTCAATTGAATGACCCATTAAAGCAATTAACAGAAAATTATAAATGGATATCGTTTTTTAATTTTTACTGGAGTTTGGGAATAGATGGACTTTCTATATCACCTATTTTGCTGACAGGATTTATCACGACTTTAGCCACTTTAGCAGCTTGGCCGGTTACTCGTGATTCCCGATTATTTCATTTTCTGATGTTAGCAATGTATAGTGGTCAAATAGGATTATTTTCGTCTCAAGATCTTTTACTTTTTTTCATTATGTGGGAATTAGAATTAATTCCCGTTTATCTGCTTCTATCCATGTGGGGAGGAAAAAAGCGTTTGTATTCCGCTACAAAGTTTATTTTGTATACTGCGGGAAGTTCGGCTTTTTTATTAATAGGAGCTTTAGGTATCGCTTTATATGGTTCTAATGAACCAACATTCAATTTTGAAACATCAGCCAATCAATCATATCCTGTGGCTCTGGAAATATTTTTCTATATTGTATTTCTTATTGCTTTTGCTGTGAAACTGCCCATTATACCCTTCCATACATGGTTACCAGATACCCATGGAGAAGCGCATTACAGTACTTGTATGCTTCTAGCAGGAATCTTATTAAAAATGGGAGCATATGGGTTAATTCGCATTAATATGGAATTTTTGCCACACGCGCATTCTATATTTTCCCCTTTCTTAATAATGGTAGGCGCAATCCAAATAATCTATGCAGCTTCAACATCTTCCGGTCAACGAAATTTAAAAAAGAGAGTAGCATATTCGTCTGTATCTCATATGGGTTTCCTAATTATAGGAATTTGCTCTATGAGCGATACGGGCCTCAATGGGGCCGTTTTACAAATAGTATCACACGGATTTATTGGTGCTGCACTTTTTTTCTTGGCGGGAGCGGGTTATGATAGAACCCGTCTTGCTTATCTTGATAACATGGGGGGGCTCGCTGCCCCAATGCCAAAGATATTTACGATGTTCAGTATATTTTCACTAGGTTCCCTCGCATTACCGGGCATGAGTGGTTTTTTTGCGGAATTTATAATATTTCTTGGAATAATTAGCGGACCAAAATATATTTTACTATCAAAAATAGTAATTACATTCATAATGGCGATTGGAATGATATTAACTCCTATTTATTTATTATCTATGTTACGCCAGATGTTCTATGGATACAAGTTTTTGAATGCCTCAAACTCCTATTGTTTTGATGCCGGCCCCCGGGAACTCTTTGTTTCGATCTCACTTCTTCTACCTGTAATAGGCATTGGTATTTATCCGGATTTTGTTTTTTCATTATCCGTTGACAAGGTCGAAACTATTTTATCGAGTTATTTTTATAGTTTCTGAATTTTTTCATAAATAAAACATCAAAACATTAAAAACCGTTTATATTTTTTTTTTTAATTATTATATAACGAAAAAAAAATCCGAATTTACCTAAAACAAAGTACCCGTAAACCAAAATTTTTAGTTTTTTTGAGAACTTTTTGAATTTCTACATTTAATTTTGACTCAAAAAGTTCTCAACTGTTTCTTTGAGGTTTGTTCTATTTACGATTAGAATATGTTGTCCTATAGGCAGATTTGGAAGCCCTCCCTTTGCTCAATTCAATTAGATGTTAATGTAAATGAACCATAACTATGAAGTCCTATTCCTAATAAATTAACCCCAAAATAACACGTCCAAATTAGAAAAAAACCAAGTGAAGCCACCATTGCAGAATTTAAACCTTCCCCGTTTTTATTTACTCGAATGTGGAAATAAATAGCGAATATGATCCAAGTAATAAAGGCCCAAGTTTCCTTGGGATCCCAACTCCAATAAGATCCCCATGCTTCATTAGCCCAGACTGCTCCCGAAAGAATACCAATAGTTAAAAAGAGAAAGCCAAGACCAATAATGCGAAAACCCCAATGATCTAATTGTTGAATCAATTGAACTTTATAATAATTGCGACAAGAAAGAAAACAAAAAGAAATATTTCTTAAAACATCTCTTTTTTTAGTGGTAGCTTGGGTCCCGCGAATAGAAAATGAATCTAATTTTCCTCTTTTCCGCTTATCAACAATTCTTCTAACGTCTCGAAATGTAATTACGAGAAGGGCCACAGATAATAATGATCCACATAAAAGAGCGGCATAGCCCAATACCATCATACTTACATGCATCATTAACCACTGGGATTGAAGGGCAGGGGCTAAGGTACTGGATTGGTGCATATTAGTTAAAAGACCCGAAGTAGCAAAACCTTGTGTAAAAAAAGTACTTGGTGATATTATTGGACTTAAATAATTTTTATTTTTTAAATAAGGAACCATATGAATAATGGATAAGATCCATGAAAGAAAAATTAATGATTCATATAAATTACTTAATGGTAAATGTCCTGAATAAATCCAACGAGTAACTAATAATCCTGTTATACAGAAAAAACAAGTTATCCTTCCTTTTTCTGACGAATCATATAGTTCTACGAATTCATCGACTAATAAACTTAGCAAATGAATTGTAATTCCAATAGAAACGGCTGAAAAAGAGATATGAATTAATATATGTTCTAACGTTAAAAATTTCATAAAAATTTGAATTCTCAAAAAAAGTTATAGAATTGAATTGTATATACTATAATAATTTGATTATAGTATACTCGTATAGGACTTCTTGTCCCTGTTGAAAATTATGCCGCCACTCGGACTCGAACCGAGATGCTCTAGCACTGCTTCCTAAGAGCAGCGTGTCTACCGATTTCACCATGGCGGCTTATTTAAAACCATAATAACATATTTTTACACAATCGTCAACCTTGACGGAGTCAATTCAAGGGAATTTTTTAGGAAATATTAAAAAAAATGATGATTTGTTTTAATTTAAGAATTGTTTTTTATTTCAACTCCTCGATAAAAAAATGTTCTAAAAAGGTTTACCTTCAAAACTAAAAAAGGTTTTACCTTTATTTATTTATTTTAATCTAAAAAATTCTATTTTTTTTTTATTCATAAAATAAGTTTTACTTTGTAAAACTTCCTAATTTCACTACTTTATTCCACGCATTTATAAAACTCCTTTTTTGTATTAATATTAATCCTTATAGTAATCCTTAAATGTTTCGGTTTATCTAATGAATTGGTCTTATAGTTGGATTTACCAACTCAATTGGATCTTGGTTTGTATATATCATAGAAAAATAAAGTAGAGGTTCAAGTTCTAGCTCATATTCAAGCTTTCCGAAAATATTGTTTGATTGGTTTGAATATTTGATCCATCTTACAACTTAAGCCTACAATACGAACTAAGAAAAAGTATTCATACAAAATTGTATGGTATACATTCATCAATAAAAAAATACTTAATACTTATTCTTATATGGATTCGATGGGGAAAAAATCCCCATCAGGAAGGGGGGCAATATCCTAAAAATAAAGGAGTCGAAGAACTTTTTTCTTCTATTTTTTTCCAACCTATTTATTGTTTTTTAGGGTGTAGTAGCCCCAAAAATTAGTATTTTACATAAGATAAAATACTAAAAAAAAAAAATGGAGGAGTTCGGTTTAATATAGATTATGATTCAATCAAAATAAAAAAAAGTATTTGTCTATTTTTTGATTAAAAGCTCTTCTTATTCTTATAAATTTAAGAACAAAAAATAACGGAATTTTTTTTTGATGTTAAACAGAGTCCTATTTTTTATTTCAACCTTTTATTTTGTTTTGTGCATAAAAAAACTTTTTGAATCACCGGTAGAAAGAGATTTCGCTAACGAAAAAGCTTTTAAGGCTGCCCAATATCCTTTCCTTTTCCAAATATTTTTTCGAATACGCTTTTTTGATATAGAAGTACGCTTTTTAGGAACTGCCATTTTTAAATAAAGAGGTTTTTAGTATTCTGATTGGATGTGAAAGACATCTATTAAAACGTTCGGTACTATTCATTACCTCTCCATTTACTCTCTAAAACAGCTTTATTCCTAGAACTTTTTTCTCTTTGTATTTATCTATTTTTTGGCCATACTTCACTTTTCCGTGTAATAAAATGCATGATGTATCAAAAATGATAAGTTCTTAACCCCCTTTTATGCTAAAAGGCTCGACTAAGAGGTTTTTCAAAACGGGTCAAGTTGGTAGAAACTATATATTTAATTAAATTTTTTTATTTTATAAAGCAAACACCCATCTTATATAAAATAGAAAATTTAGTAAAAGCTGAAGAACAAATCTCAAATATTATAGTGTTTTCTAAAAGATAAATAAAGGTGCAAAACATCACTTTAGTCCCTAAATAACTCGTTAGCGTGTGGACTAAAGAAAAAGATTAGACCCTATTCCTAGTAAAAAAATACCATAAATAAATATTTTATTTACAATAACCGTTTTGTCACCAATCTTCAATATTCTGGGCATCTCATTTCACCAATTCAAACCTGTTGGTTTGGGTATTTGAATTAGTTGGGAACGGTGCAAAATAACGAAGAATAAAAATTATTAGTTTCATTTCGTCTATGTTTTGTTTTTTATTATTTATTGATTGACTCTTTATTAAATAAAATAAAATAGATAATAAGATAAGAGTTGATGAATCTGAAAAAAAGAATGAAATTGATTATTCATTTAAATGAATTCAATTTCAATTTATTTATGGAACATACATATCAATATTCGTGGATCATACCTGCCCTTACACTTCTAGTTCCTATGTTACTCGGACTTGGACTACTACTTTTTCCATCAGCAATAAGAAAACGGCGCCGTGCCTGGTCTTTTACAAGCGTTTTATTTTTAAGTATAGTTATGATTTTTTCAATCGATCCTTTTATTCGGCAAATCAACAATGGTTCTATCTATCAATATCTGTGGTCTTGGACAATCAATAATGATTTTTCTTTAGAATTTGGATACTTAATCGATCCCCTTACTTCTATTTTGTCAATATTAATTACTACAGTTGGCATTTTGGTTCTTATTTATAGTGACAATTATATGTCTCATGATCAAGGATATTTGAGATTTTTTGCATATATGAGTTTTTTCAATAATTTAATGTTAACATTAGTTAGTAGTTCGAATTTGATACAAATTTATATTTTTTGGGAATTGGTTGGAATGTGTTCTTATTTACTAATAGGTTTTTGGTTTGTACGACCTATTGCCTCGAATGCTTGTCAAAAAGCCTTTCTAACTAATCGCGTTGGGGATTTTGGTTTATTATTAGGAATTTTAGGTTTTTATTGGCTAACGGGCAGTTTCGAATTTCGAGATTTGTTTGAAATAGTTAATAACTTAACTAATGAGGTTAATCCCCTATTTGTTACTTTTTGTGCCTTACTATTATTTTCTGGTCCGATTGCCAAATCGGCGCAATTTCCTCTTCATGTATGGTTACCAGACGCGATGGAAGGACCAACTCCTATTTCGGCTCTCATACATGCTGCTACAATGGTAGCAGCGGGAATTTTTCTTGTAGCCCGCCTTCTTCCCCTTTTTCTCGTTATACCCTACATAATGAATCTGATAGCTGTGGTAGGTATAATAACAGTCCTTTTAGGAGCTACTTTAGCTCTTGCTCAAAAAGATATTAAGAGAAGTTTAGCCTATTCGACAATGTCTCAATTGGGTTATATGATCTTAGCTTTAGGTATGGGATCTTATCGGGCGGCACTTTTTCATTTGATTACTCATGCTTATTCAAAAGCATTATTATTTTTAGGATCCGGCTCCATTATCCATTCAATGGAAAGTATTGTTGGCTATTCTCCAGATAAGAGTCAAAATATGGTTCTTATGGGAGGTTTAAGAAAGCATATTCCAATTACTCAAGTTTTTTTTTTATTGGGAACTCTTTCGCTTTGTGGTATTCCCCCCCTCGCCTGCTTTTGGTCTAAAGACGAAATTCTTAATGCTAGTTGGTTTTATTCACCTAGTTTTGCAATAATAGCTTGTTCCACAGCGGGATTAACTGCATTTTATATGTTTCGTGTTTATTTACTAACTTTTGAAGGACATTTCAATGTCCATTTTCAAAATTACAGTGGAAAAAAAAATAGTTCATTCTATTCAATATCTCTATGGGGTAATGAAAAAAAAAATGTTAAAAAATAAATTCCATTTATTAACTTTATTAAAAATTAATAATAATGAAAGGCTTTTCTTTTGTTGGAAAAACATATATCTAATTGAGAATAATGAAATAAAAAGGGGATGGCCCCTTATTATTATTAATAAATTTAATATTCAGGGCTCTTTTTCTTATCCGCAGGAATCAGATAAAACTATGTTATTTCCACTTTTTGTCTTGGGACTATTTACTTTGTTTATTGAAATTATAGGAATCCCCTTTAATCAATTGAATCAAGAAGGAATCAATTTGGATATATTATCCAAATCCTTAACGGGGGCTTTAAACTTTTTTGATGAAAATGAAAAACTCTATTGGAATTGGTTAGAATTTATAGCAAACGCAACTTTTTCTGTGAGTATAGCTTGTTTTGGAATATTTCTAGCGGCTTCTTTATATAAGCCCGTTTATTCATCGTTTCAAAATTTGAACTTTTTAAACTCTGTTTCTAAAAAAGGTCTTAAAAGATTTCGTAGGGACAGAGTCCTTCATGCCATATATGATTGGTCCTATAATCGTGGTTATATAGATATCTTTTATACAAAATCATTAAGTAAGAGTATAAGAGTATTTGCTAAATTAACTGATTTTTTTGATAGGCACATAATTGATGGAATCCCCAATGGGGTTGCATTTACAAGTTTCTTTTTAGGAGAGGGTATAAAATACCTAGGAGGGGGCCGCGTTTCTTCTTATCTTTTATTGTACTTATTTAATGTCTTAATTTTATTAATCCTTTACTTATTAATTTACTACTTTTTTTAGTTTTTCAATTGAACAGTTTTAGTTTTTTTTTCGAAAAACTTGCTTTTTTTTTTACTCTCTCTTACTACTCCTTTGTGTATCTTGGTGTTCCTAACCATTTACTCATTTTTGCGCAATCGCTCGTTAGCATTAGGGTAATACATATAAATAATAGGGAAAACGAAATACTAAAGAATGGTCTTTTAAACCCGCTTCAAAGTAGGTTGACTAATCAACCAATCGTGGGGCAACCGGCCTCGTCTTTTTATGTTTATTTCCGCTTTATTCTTGTACATAGGAAATGAGTCTCAAGTTTTTTACTACAAATTTCAAAGCAGTTTTCTTTCACTCATATAACTATTCCATTTTATTCCCAAATGATGAATATAAAAAGGGGAAGATATCTATTCAATTCATTTTGCTTTCTTCCAAAAGAGAAAGCAAAAAGGAAATGTTTCTGTTTCAACGAATCGCACGTAGAGATATGGATAATACACAGAGAGTTAATGGGATTTCATAACTAATGGATTGAGCCGCAGCTCGTAGACCACCTAAAAAAGAATATTTATTATTTGATCCATATCCTGACATAAGAAGTGCGATGGGAACAATACTTGAAATCGCAATCCATAAAAAAACACCGATATTTAGATCGGATAAAACAAAGCGATAGCCAAAAGGAATTACTGAATAGCTTAATAGAGCTGATATGACTGCTATAGACGGTCCGATACTGAATAAACGAGTATCCCCTCTAGATGGAAAAAGATTCTCTTTGAAAAGAAGTTTTGTCCCATCCGCTAGAGCTTGAAGAACTCCCAAGGGACCGGCATATTCAGGTCCAATACGTTGTTGTAGCCCCGCGGATATTTCTCTTTCTAACCATACAATTACTAGTACACCTATCGTAATTCCCAATACAAGAGCCAAAATAGGGGCAAGGATCCATAGAATTCCATAGATTTCGTTTAAGGCTTCCAATCTGAAAAAAGAATTGATAGCTTGTACTTCGGTTGTATCAATTATCATTTCAACGATCAACTTCTCCCATAATAATATCTATGCTACCTAGTATTGTCATAATATCTGCCAATTTCATTCTTTTAATTAATTGAGGAAGAATTTGCAAATTGATAAAACCCGGCGGACGGATTTTCCATCGCCAAGGAAAACAACTCTGATCCCCTATGAGAAAAATTCCCAATTCTCCCTTCGGGGCTTCAACTCTCACATAAAGTTCTTGTTTAGGCAATTCAAAAGTAGGGGAAGTTTTTTTACTAATGAATCGATATTCAAAATCGTCCCATTCCGGATGCCTTTCTCTATCAAAATGTCGGGTTTCTAAATTTTCATAGGGACCCCCCGGAATTCTTTCCAACGCCTGTTGAATAATTGTTATGGATTCGGTCATTTCACCAATTCGGACTAAATAACGAGCTAATGAATCTCCCTCTTTTTGCCACGGAACTTCCCAATCAAATTCGTCGTAAGACTCATAATGATCCACTTTACGAAGATCCCATTGTACTCCGGAAGCTCGTAGCATTGGTCCTGCTAAACCCCAATTTATTGCTTCCTCCGCGCCAACAACACCTACTCCTTCAACTCGTTCTAAAAAAATAGGATTTCGCGTAATGAGTTTTTGATATTCAGTAACTCTTGTTAAAAAATAATCGCAGAAATCCAAACATTTATCTATCCAGCCATGAGGTAGATCAGCTGCTACTCCTCCGATACGAAAAAAATTATGCATCATTCTCATACCAGTGGCAGCTTCGAATAAATCATATACTAACTCTCTTTCTCTAAAAATATAGAAAAAAGGAGTCTGTGCACCAATATCCGCCATAAAAGGGCCAAGCCATAACAGATGAGAAGCTATACGACTCAACTCCAACAAAATAACTCTGATATAGCTGGCTCTTTTCGGTACTTGAATATTTCCCAACTGTTCCGGCCCATTTACTGTTATTGCTTCTGTGAACATAGTAGCTAAATAATCCCAACGTGTTACATAAGGCAAATATTGTATAATTGTTCGGTTTTCCCCAATTTTTTCCATTCCTCGGTGTAAATAACCTAATATTGGTTCACAGTCAATAACATCTTCACCGTCTAGAGTAACAATAAGTCGTAGAACACCATGCATTGATGGGTGGTGGGGACCCATATTAACTATCATAAGGTCTTTTCTTGTAGCCGGTACATTCATAGAGGTTTCCTCGCTTGATTCTTCCATGAATTCCTGAAAACTAAAAGAAGCTCATTAAAATTCAAGATCTAATCTAATAAATCAAATAATTCAAAAAATCCTCTCAATTAACGAGTTTTTGACTCCCGAATATCCAATTGGTTAATTAATTCTTTATAACGTACTCTATCCTTTTTTGCCAGATAAGATAGTAGTCGTTGGCGTTTTCCTAGGATTTTCCGTAAACCTCTCTGCGATAAATAGTCTTTTCTATGTAATTCCAAATGGGAAGTAAGGCTTCGTATCTTATTAGTAAAGCGCGCTATTTGAAATTCAACTGATCCCCGGTTTTCTTCTTGTGACATAATTGACATGAATGAATTTTTTATCATACAAAGAAATCCCCTCTTTCTTTTTTTTTCATTTTTTGTGTGAGGTATTTTTTTTGATCAGTAATAATAAATAATAATGTCAGTTCATTTTGATTTGATATACATATCAATTAATCTTCTACTAACCTTCACTTCCTCTAGTATATGGAATGGAAAAGAATGGATGTGTACATTTTTTCCATTCCATATACTAGATCAGACGTGCTTTCAAATATATATATGAAGATATGAAAATACACCCTTATCGACTTTTCAATCGTGGATATATACGTATCCTTACCATACTGAATCGACTGCCATTATTGGTATCAAACCAATAGCGATTCATACAAGCTAAATCTTCTAATCGATAATTGGGCCAAAGAAAAAACTTTAAATTAGTTCCCCCCCTTTTTTTTCTCTCAAAAAGTTTGGAAACGTGAGACCCATGTTTTAGGGTCTTATCATTCAAAATTTCTATATTTCTATGAATAGCATTAGTTTTTGTTAATTTGGAATTGAAAGACATTAGAATTCTCAATTCTCGACGCCGTTTAGGGGATAAAATATTTTCAGGAACAAGTAAATCATAATCTTTTTTTTTTATATTTTCAATTAGACTTTGACCCCTTTCACTAGATTTGGGAGATTTTCTTTTATTAAAAGAATTTGTTTCTTCGTATTTTTTATAAAATTTTTGTTTGTTCTTATGAACTAATAAAACACTTATCGTTCGATACATAATCAATTTTCCATTATTTTTTAGCGACAGACGCCCGGGTTCGATAATCAAAATTCCTTTTAGCAAGTCGGGCATAGTAAAACCTAATCGAATCAATAGAAGATCCATATTCAATTCTTTTCTTTTAATATAAGATATAAAAACTCCCGACTTACTTGGCATTCTAAGCAGAAGACAACAGAGCTGAATAGTAGTAATTAGTTTTACATTTACAGAACCCTTCCATCGTAGTTGAAAACGTAAATAATCTTCTAGAAAGAAATGAAGGTACTTCTTTTTAAATTTGAATTCTTTAGAATTTTTATCCTCGGTTCCTTTTAAATTATCATTTTTCTTTCCTTTTAAATTATCATTTTTCTTTCCTTTTAAATTATCATTTTCCTTTTCTTCTGAATTTAGAAGTAAGTTGATTGATATTTTCCAGGGTTTCTCCTTATATACCTTGGAAAATATCACAACTTTTTGAAAGAACCAAAATTCCAAATTGGAATTAGAAAAAGTTACCATTTCGTCATTTTTGTCATTAAATCCCACCCAATTTAAAAGTTTTTTTTGTTCATTTTTGTTTTTTTGTTCATTTTTCTTTTTTTCTTTTTTTTGTTCATTTGATGGGTTGCCTTTTTGGTGTTGGTGAATCGAAGGGAGTATTTTCCAATCCAAATATTTTCGACGTGGTCTTTCAAAATCGGTAGGGAACGTATCAAAAAGATGTCGTTTTTCCATATTGGAATTATCTTCATAATTAAGGTATTTATATGCTAAAAGATTATGTCGAAAAACTTTATTTTTAACCCTTTTACCCCTATTGATTCTATTTCCCCTTGTTAATTTATCCCAGTTATCTTTCGATAAATGGTATTTATATTGATAATGATTTCGTAACCAGTTTTTCCATTGATTCATTCCAGAATTTCGAAAATTTTTATTTTTTAATTTGGAATGAAGTAACCCTTTTTTTTCAAAAAAATCTTTTATTTCCTTTTTCAGAAAGGGAGATGTTTCATGATATTGAAGGACAGATCTTAACTTATATAAGTTAAGAACGTCCATTTTTGATAATTTATAAAATACATATGCTTGGGACAAGGGTACTAAAAGTTCTGAATTCATACTACTAAGGCCAAGAGTACTATTATTAATATTAACTGATTTTTTTATATTTTTTAGAATCGAAATAAAGTGAATTGTATTTGGGTTTTTTTTACCAAGTCTTTTCTGATTTTCTTCATTTTTGAAAATGAATTTTTCAAAAATTTTCCTTGCGGATTGAAGAAACAAATGTGCAGTGACCCTCGGAATATTAATGATACCTAAGAAGATATCTATGTATATCTTCTCAATCCAAAGTTTTATAACAAAACGCGATTTAAGCACTAATCGGGCATTTCGTATTTTTAATAGCTGCAAAATCCTTTTTAATGATTTGAAATTGAAGCTTTTAGCATTATAACTTTTTTTCTTTTCTTTTTTAATTTTCTTTATTTGATTAATTTTTTTTATTTGATTTAGGATTGTGTTTTTTTTATCAGTCAAATCTTTGATTTTTCTTTCTGCCGGTGAATAATTTGTCCAATCTCTAGATTCAATTTGCGTGGATAATTCTTGAATTGTCCCATTAGTGTTTATCGAACCTTTTTCTTTTACTTCTCCAACTAGAATTTGATTCTTTTGATTTATTTTTGAGTTGAAAAGTTTGTTTAGTCTTTTTTTTACCATTTCGTGTTTTAGTATTTCTTGTTTTAGTATTTCTTGTACAAATAAAATTATTTTGACGAACCGGTTTTTTATTTCTTCTGCAAAATTCAAAAATAATTTTATTTGTTCTTTAAAAAAATGTAAAACTCGAAAAAAGTTTTTTTTCAATTTTCCAATTTTTTTTTTGACTTCTTTAACGAGTTCTTTATAAAAGCCTTCCAAAATTTCAAGTTTTTTGGGACGACCAAAGGGTATTGCCGCTTCCAGCCCCACAACTGTTAAAAAACTAAAATTTGCTTTTTTGCCTTTCTTTTTGATTGGATTTTTTTTTTTATGAAGCAATTCTTTTTTCGATCTGTGCCGAAACTTTAGACGAAACGGAAATAGTATCTTTATTTGAATACCATCTGTTTCCCAGTTTTGGGGGAAGTCCCCTTTGCTTACTTCCGTTACTTTGCTTACTTCGGTTACTTTGTTTACTTCGGTTTGGGGCAAGTCGCCTTTGCTTACTTTGCTTACTCCGGTTACTTTGTTTACTTCGGTTTGGGGCAAGTCGCCTTTGCTTACTTCCGTTACTTCGGTTACTTTGCTTACTTCGGTTTGGGGCAAGTCGCCTTTGCTTACTTCCGTTACTTTGCTTACTTTGGCTACTGGAATTCCATTATAAGTGCAGTTAACATGCACTTCTCTCTTCCAATCCGCTAAATCCTCAGAGAATTCGGGAAATTCAAATAATAGCATACGAATGATATTTTTAATTATTATTAATGAAGGTATTAGAATATTTCGTCTAAAAAACGACTGGGTTAGTAAAAAAACAGTTCTTATTACGGGACCGAAAAGAATGCTCTCCCAGGCCTCTGCTATCACTAGTTGATGTATTTCGTTTTTCAACCGTTCTCTTTTTATGTCTTCTTTTCTTTTGTTCTCTTCTTCAATTTTTTTCTCACTTTCTTCTTTCTCTGTATAATTTGAAATTGGGAATTCCTTGTTTTTATCCACCGCCCTTTTTTTACCCACCGCCCTTTTTTTACCCACCGCCCTTTTTTTACCCACCGCCCTTTTTTTACCCACCGCCCTTTTTTTAAGCACCTCCCCTTTTTTAAGCACCTCCCCTTTTTTAAGCACCGCCCCTTTTTTACCCACCGCCCTTTGAAATACTTTTTGAAATACTTTTTGAAATACTTTTTTGATAAGTTCGGGGATATTCAAAAAAAAGGCAATAAATTTGACTCTTCTGAACTTACTAAAAAGAGTAGCCCGGGGCCTTGGGTGATACATTTTTAAAACAGGAACTTTCCGTCTCTTGGCGCGTATAGAGCCCTTTATTTGTTCTCGGACCCAATCTGAGGAGGGTGAATAACGTACCAAAAACACCTCGTCTTTCTCTTCCTTCTTTTTTTCTTCCTCTTCCTTCTTTTTTTCCCTATCGGCTTTCCTCTCCTCTTTATTTTTTTTAATCCCCCGACTTTTTTCTTTTGTCTTATCCGTCTCTTCTTGAGTCTTTTTTGGAGTTTGATCCAAAATTACTATACGTTTGTATTTTCGTAAACAAATTTCATAATCCTCTTTCTTTTCTTCACTCCGGTCCTCTTCGTGTTCCAAAGCGTCCACTAATTTGTACGGCCATCGCGGAACTGTTTTACTTATTTCCTCTAATGCCTCGGAGTTTTGTATCCTTTCCGGGGGATTTTGTAGAATCCGACCTTCTATTCTATCGAATAGAAGTTTCGAAACTTTTTTTCGAAGTTCTAAAGCTTCTTCGGCTTCTTCGGCTTGTTTGGCTTCTTCGGCTTGTTTGGCTTCTTCGGCTTGTTTGGCTTCTTTGGCTTCTTTGGCTTCTTCGGAATCTTCGGAATCTTCGGAATCTGGCAATAGCATAAATTCTTCCAAACTTATATTTGAACTACCAAAGTCATTAATCAAGTTTAATAAATAACCAATTTCTTTTGAAATGGATTTTCCATTAGATTCATCGGTTTTTGCTTCGAGTTCATTAAGCATAAGGAGAAGATGAATTTTATTGATCCAAATCTTCTCTGTCAATTTGTTTTTGGAATTTTTGTTTATGTTTATTCTTAGGATTCTTTTGATTCTTCCACGGTAGGCCCCACTTAATAAAGGATCAAAGATTTCAGGTAAATATTCTTTTTTAGTTTCATCATTACAAAATCGAGTTTTTTTTTCAAGTTTATTGAGGGAAAGAGATCCCTTATCTAGAGCTTCTACTCTAGCTCGAAACTCATTACTTAGATTTTCTTTTTTTTGTTCATTCCTATAATTCCAATTATTAAATAATTCATCAGAAGATAATTTCTCTATTTTGAACAGAGACATCGTTTTTTCTATCATTTCGAAAAAAGCCGATAAACTCGGCGAATAAGTAAAAGATAGTCGTTCCTTGCCATCAGTCTGGCATGGATAAAAAAAATGTTGTGACATTTCATTTCGCACAGCATTATTGAATTCATCATTTTTTATATACCGAAGTGGACGATTCCATTGCTTCCAGTCGAAAAAAATTGCTATAAAGGGTTTTTCAAAGGAATGTATCCTTTCTTCTTGTTTAGCTAATATAGAAGCGAATTCCAGGTTTTCTTCTTCTTCAGTCATATCTACAAAGTCAGAGGGATCTTCTTCCTCTTCCTCTTCCTCTTCCTCTTCCTCCATTTTTTCATCTTTTTTTTCATCTATTTTTTCATCTATTTTTTCATCTATTTTTTCATCCAGTTCTTCATCCAGTTCTTCATCCAGTTCTAGTTCTTTCTTTTTTTTCACTTTTCCAAGGTCTCTAAGTTTAACATTAGCAAGAGGTGAGTTTATTGTTGCTAAAGAGTAGAGGCACAAAAGAAATAACCCAATATTAAACAGTTCGTCCATACGTCTCATTAAATCTACATAGGTGTGCCTCAATTCTATCACCAGGGGGTTTTTAGCCAATTGACTATTAGGTCGAATGATTTTGTGCGATTTAATAAAATTATGGTGTATCCACGTTAATATAAATACAATTGATTCCATCAATAAAATATGACCAATTAACCACCCAATAAAAATTCCTAGTAGGAGTCCTATCTTACCTACCTCACTCTTGCATTGATAGATCAAAAGACTCGGTGCCCGTAGCAAGACGGCGCTTGGAAAGAAGCCCGGATTGGCTAAGTGACGAATTGCACTTTGTAGGACTATCCGCCAAAACCAAAAGACACTCCTGGGTTTTGGAGGAAAGATTCGATGATAAGCCCACTCCATGCGATTGCTCAAAAAGAAACCCCCAAACAAATAGGGTATAGCTATCAAAGTCATTATATGCGGCCGACCTAATGGCTGACCCAAAGGAGTGTTATAAACCGATACAAATATTATGAGCTGCCCAAGAATAAAACCAAGTCTTGCAGCTTTCGTCTCCTGTATTCCTTTTTTTCCTTGCGCTAAACCACGAGTTTGAAGAAGTCGCAAATGCGAGGGACCCATCGAGAAAATGATAGGAAATCCATAATAGATTCCCATGATAATGGATGACTTACCTAGGGTCATCAGTACCCTAACCCCAAGGTTTCCATTTCCACGAACAACACGTAAAAGATCTCTAATAAAATTTAGAATCATAGTTTCTCCTTATGTATTT